ACTTATACTTATACAAAATTATATACGAATCACCCACACCCTCTTCTTTTGTATTTCATTAATTGACTTTCCTTTAATTAAGACGAAATTCTGGAAAAACAAACCCCCGCCTTCTTTAAAATATCATAAACAGTTCCTGTAGGTTGAGCGCCTTTTTCAAGAAAATATAGAATAGCAGGAATATTTAAATACGTTTGATTATTTATCGGATCATAAAAACCCACTTTACGAAGATCCCTTCCTTCTCTGCGGGATCGAACATCAATTGCAACGATTCGATAAACGGCTCATTGGGATAGACGTAGATAAACTAGAACCCCCCCTAGAAACGTATACGAAGTTTTCTCCTCGTACGGCTCGAGAAATTAGAAGATATGTCTATGTATACAATTCGAATGTCAAATAGATTTATAAAAGCATTAAATCAAATAAATTAGACTATGATTATTTAATACTTTTTTATTCTTCTTTTTCCAATTCCAAAAAAAATCATTTGTATTCTCAAAACTCAAGTTGAGTAACTCTGAAATAGCTCAAAAGAAAACCCTTAGGCATTTGATTTTTTGAGTGGTCTCTAACCCCTTTTTCTTTGTCTCATTTCGAATATATTCGGACTCCTTATTTTTGATCTAGTTGTCGAGACAATAAAAAAAAGATATTTCCTTGTTCCAAAATATTTTATCTTTGCCTTGAATCATTGGGTTTAGACATTACTTCGGTGATTTTTAATCGTTTCAAAATGGCAGCAACATACCCCTTTTTCTGATTTATTTCTATCAAAGAATCATAAACGGTTGATTCCCGCATGATACACTTTGGATCAAAAGAATTTCACTAATTCCAACAAATTTTCCTTTTTTGAATTTGAAACTTGCTCGAATTGGATCCTTTCGATTTAGAAATCGAAAATAGACTAGACTACACTTACGAAGTTGTTCCAACTTATTAATTGGCACTAACCCTAGATCCTTGCCCTGAGAAATGAATCAATACTTTCTACTCGAGCTACATCACATACTGTTTACACTACAACCCAAGAAAAAATGAGGGTTCTAGTGGAACAGAACAAAGGATGTCGAGCCAAGAGCACCTTCATTCCTATATAATCAAAAGGGTGGATGTAAGAATCCACAACTGATCATGTCCTTCAAGTCGCACGTTGCTTTCTACCACATCGTTTCAAACGAAGTTTTACCATAACATGCCTCTAGTTTGGAACTGATATGTAATTGATTCAATTAGGGAATCATGAATAGTCATTTGTTCGGTCGTTAGATTGGTTTCTAAAGAAGTCTTAGAAAGAATTCAATTTCACCCTCGATTTTCTTTTTATTGGATGAATGCAATATTTTTATTTTATTTAAAAATTTTTAATTTCTAAATATTAGGAAGAAAAAAGTTCTTTGTATTGAATCTACATTGCATTTTGAAGTAACTTGAGAGGATATATTCAACAATCTTAGACTTATTCGAATATCAAATACTCATAAGAAATCATTAAATTCAAATAGTTATTGAATTGAAAAAAAACCTACCGGGGTATCACTATTTGAATAAAGTTTTACTAAAGATTACATTTATGATCATAAATAATCCATCTTTGAATTAAACCTAAACCTCAGTGATTAAAAAAATATAGATAGAAAAAGAAATAAATTTCTTTTTTTCGTGGAGTGGATAAAAAAAAAGTTGATGTAAAGGAAGATTTAGACTCTTTTTCTTTCATTTCATACTGAAAAAGAAAATCATAAAAAAAAATTCCCTCTATCAGATAGACTGAACAATTGTCATTGGAATGAATTATGAATATTCAATATAAAATATTTCAAATTAACGGATCCAAAATCTTTTTCAAAAAACCAAAAAACGTTATCACTGAAATAGAACGAGAATAATACATTAAGAATTTCCTCATTTTACGCGTAGTTTCTTTGACTGGTGGGGGTTCGTTCCATAATTTTTATTTAAAGCAAGGGGAATATAGGATGTATGAATTACTCTCTGTCTATATTATTACATGGATTTACAATTATTTATGAGAACCCAATCAAATACGAAATAAAATACCTAAAAATGAGGTTCAAAGAAAATAGATATGTTATATGTATGGAACTTGATTATTTCTTAATCCAATTTGTACAAGCACAACTAGTGAAATTGATATCTTACATTGATAATTAATTCTTATTATATGGGACATAAGACTTTTCGAAGTAACTAACTTAAATTTCAATATGAATATTCAATATTTAAAATATAAGGGGATGGACATACGATGAAAAGCGCATTCAACCTCTTTTGCAACCGCCTTTTTTCTTTATTTCCAATTCTTCGAATCTATGTTCCTAGATCACAACTCGATTCAGTTCCATCTATATGTATCTTATTTGAATTGAATTTGTGAAAAAAATAGGATTTAAAGAAGAATAGAATTATTAAAAATCAGAAACAACAATCACATAATATCCAATATTTGACTCTTAAAGAGTAGAGAAGGTAGTTCAAAAAGAAAACCTTTCCTTATTCGGATAATAGATATTTCTATCTATATACAGAATAGGTATTCCCTGGGACGGAAGGATTCGAACCTCCGAATAGCGGGACCAAAACCCGTTGCCTTACCACTTGGCCACGCCCCATTTCGATTTCTATTCAATACTAATAAACACTAGTATTAGTATTGTTTTTGGTTGTTCGTCAATTCCAATCTGAAATGAAATATCTATGGACTCTATTGTTCCTAGGGTTTTGACACGTGTAGATATACAATGAAACTGAATTTATTGATCATTACATATAATTCAATTAAGATATTGTATAAAAGTATGATTTCTTCTATTCTTTTTTGAGAATTGAAGGATTTTTGATTGGGTGAGTTCAAAGAAGGATTTTTTGGTATACCTTACTTTTTTTTTTTCATTTTTAAGGGATATCAATTATCAATAACAATAACTCAATCAAAATACAATTATCTCCAAGTCCAAGAAAAAAAAATGTTTGTTATGCTTAATATCTTTAGTTTGATCTGTATCTGTCTTCATTCCACCCTTTATTCGAGTAGTTTTTTCTTAGCCAAATTACCTGAGGCCTATGCTTTTTTGAATCCAATCGTAGATTTTATGCCAGTAATACCCCTTCTCTTTTTTCTCTTAGCCTTTGTTTGGCAAGCTGCTGTAAGTTTTCGATGACATCTTGAATACTGTTCTAGACATGATTTATTCAAAAAAAAAATGGAACAATGGATAAGGTCGGATAAGTCTTACAGGATGAACCTCGATTCAAACAATTCTTAGATAGCTGCAAAAATTCTGACTCCCCCTCTTTCCTTTCATCATTCTGATTCTTTTTCATTTATTGAAAAACCCTTTTCGAGTCATCCGAAAGATCTTTTTTTTTTAATGAAAGACTCGACTCTTATTCCAAATGAATTTCTGAAAATTCTTTTTGATTTCGAGAAATCATTTTGTTTGTTGGTGTCAAAATAGGATATGGGGTATAAAAATGGAGAATCTATTCTCTTTTTTTTTTTTTCAAAAAAAAAGATCTTGGAGATTGTGTAATGCTTACTCTCAAACTCTTTGTTTACACAGTAGTGATATTTTTTGTTTCTCTCTTCATCTTTGGATTCCTATCTAATGATCCAGGACGTAATCCTGGACGTGAAGAATAAAAAGGCCTTTCTTTTTATTTGCTAAATTTTTCAATGTTCTTAACTTAGGATTTTATCTATTGTACATCCTTATTTATTATAATATAAATAAAAAAAAAACAAAGGAAAGGTTTTGAAAAAAAAAAATAAATAAAATACAAAAACAGAAACGGAAAGAGAGGGATTCGAACCCTCGGTACGAAAAACTCGTACAACGGATTAGCAATCCGACGCTTTCGTCCACTCAGCCATCTCTCCCAATTGAAAAAGGATAATTACTATCTTACATTACACAAAAAGTAAAACTTGAAAAAAAAATTCTTTCTTTATCTCTTTATTATTTTTTTACTATATTGATATATACAACTTTAATATATACTACTTTTATAAGTAATCCCATTTCGATAAAGAAAAGGTTCTAAAGAGATATTTCGAATAAAAAAACTAAAAAAGCAAGAATACCTCTTCTTCCGAAAGAGCTTTTTTTTTTTTTCTTTTGACGGCCTGGCCTGGTCAGTACCTAGCCGGGCCATTTTTTGTTCCATTCCAAATCATAGATAAAATGATTTGTTTGAAAACAAAAATGCTTATTATTGATTATTCAAACAACAATCAGAAGAAGGGATCTTTCCATTCCTATGATATAGAATTTCATTCTATAGAATCAAAGTGTCATTTTTTTATTATATTATTATTCTTTCTTTCCTTATTTTTTTCCGTTACTAGAAAAAAAGAAAAAAAAAAATAAGGAACTGTGGACTGTTGTGCAATGCATTCTTATGTCATAACATAAAGAGTTTTATCGAGCCCTATCTGTTCTGTCAAAAATCCTCCAGCAAAAGAAAGAACTTGTTCCTTCTTTATTTTAATTTTGAATTAGGAGTGCTCTTTTACTAATCTGATTAGGTCTACTGACAAAACCAAAAAAAACATACCAATGCTATAATTTTCATCATTATTTTTTTTTTGATCCTATCTTGATTACGTCCGATTACCTTTGTTTTGTTCGACAAAAGTTTCATTTATATACAATAATCCCATTGTAGCGGGTATAGTTTAGTGGTAAAAGTGTGATTCGTTTTATTAATCCCTTTTATAGTTAAGGGATCCCTCGGTTTGATTTGATTCATATTCCGAACAAAAACTTTATTTCTTAAAAGGATTTAATCCTTTACCTCTCAACGAAAGATTCGAGGAAGAATATACATTCTCGTGATTTGTATCCAAGGATCAATTAAAAATTAAAAAATTGGATTATTTAATTGCGAAACATAATTTTTTTTTATTATTGGATTAATACTTCCAATTTAATAAGTATTAGTAAAGGATCCATGGATAAAGATAGAAAAGC